TAAAGAACATAACAATTTGAAGATAAGGATTAATAGAATATATTTCAATCTTTTTATTAAATATATGTTTATCAATAATCAATTATATGTTTATTAATAATTATATGTTTATTAATGATCAATATCTTCATCTTAATTAGTATAGAATTAGTATAGTAAGATTTTCTTTTTTCATTTTTAGATTCCAATTTTTATTAATAGTATATTTAACCAAATTTCGAAATTTCTATTTATAGATTCTAGAATATCTATTATTCAATAATAGATATACTAGAATAGAGTAAGAATATTTATATATAATCTTATATTTTATATATAATCTTATATTTGAATTATTTATATTATTTTTATTTATATTATTTTTATTTATATTATTTTAATTATTTATATTATTTTAATTATTTAGAATTTATATTTAATATATATTTAAATTTTCTATTTAATTAATTAATTATTTTAATATATATTTAATTAATTAAATTAATTAATTATTTTATATATTTAATAAATTATTTTATATATTTAATAAATTATTTTATATATTTAATAAAATATATTTAAATAAAATATATTTAATAAATTATATATTTAATTATTTCTATTTTCTAATTTTATTAGAATTTTCTAATTGATTTTTAGAATTGAATTTTAATTAAATAATTTAATAATTAGATTACAGTAATTATATTCCAATTATATTACAATATTTTTATACATTAAGATTTAATATGTATAATGTATAGATTTATACATTAGAATTCTAAAAAATTGGATTTTCAAAGTCAATTCTTTTTTAAGTAATTCTAAATTCGATATAAATATCTAATTTCTATTTCTAATATTTAGATATATATAGATAATAAATAGATATATAAATAAATAACTCGAATTCTTGTCTAAATTAATTAAATTAATTCGAAATTAATAGTTAATAGAATGATTATTTATAGCCATTAGATTAGGTCTAGCTATTCTAAATTAATAAATGGATTTCTTTTTTATTTAATCTAAAAAAAAATAAGAAATTTCCATTTTAGTTATCTTTAGTTATGTTATATAGGGTCTGCCCGCTCTAAGGAAAAAAGATAAGAATAAATGAAAGAAAGAGAAAGGCCCAATTCCGATCATAATGAAACATTCCCTTGTTTTCATTTGGAAAGGTTAAAACTAAGACGAAAAAAAAAAAAGAATCGACCGTTCGAGTATTCCAAATTGCATGAGAAAAATGCTAGAAGGAGAGACATATAAAATATATATATATGGTATATATCCATGTATATTGAATTGCGAATACAGAAATGATAGAATTATTTCTGATTGTACAAAATATGGGTATCCGATAGAGATGAAAGAAAATAACTCAAATACAAATAGAAGGAAGCATTTTTCGATATAGGAATCGGTATCTAACGAATTCAACAGTTCCGGCAAAATTAAAATGAAAAAAAAGCATCTTAATGAGATTCTAATCTCAAAGAAAAAAAGGGGGGGATATGGCGAAATTGGTAGACGCTACGGACTTAATTGGATTGAGCCTTGGTATGGAAACCTACCAAGTGATAACTTTCAAATTCAGAGAAACCCTGGAATTAACAATGGGCAATCCTGAGCCAAATCCTGTTTTCCGAAAACCAAGAAGAGTTCAGAAGGGGAGAATAAAAAAAGGATAGGTGCAGAGACTCAACGGAAGCTGTTCTAACAAATGGAGTTGACGACATTTCGTTTCGTTAGTAAAGGAATCCTTCCATCGAAACCCCAGAAAAGAAAGGATCAAGGATGAACATACGTATAGTACTGAAATACTATTTCAATTGATTAGACCAGACAGACCCCAAATCTCTATTTTTTCATATTTATATGAGAAATGAAAGATGTGAATCGATTCCAAGTTGAAGAAAGAATCGAATATTCATTGATCAAATCATTCACTCCATCATAGTCTGATAGATCTTTTCAAGAACTGATTAATCGGACGAGAATAAAGATAGAGTCCCATTCTACATGTTAATACCGGCAACAATGAAATTTATAGTAAGAGGAAAATCCGTCGACTTTAGAAATCGTGAGGGTTCAAGTCCCTCTATCCCCAAAAGGTCCGTTTAACTCTCTAATTATTTATCCTATATCCGCTTTTTTTTTAGTGGTTCAAAATTCGTTATGTTTCTTATTCATTCTATTCTTTCACAAACGGATCTGAGTGGAATTTTTCTTTTTCTTATCACAAGTCTTGGCATATGTGGAATATGTTTTGAATATGTAATATATATGATAAACGTACAAATGAGCATCTTATCTTTGAGCAAGGAATCCTCATTTGAATGATTAACAATACATATCATTACTCCGACTGAAACTTACAAAGTCTTATTTTGGAAGATCCAAGAAATTCCAGGACTTGGATAAGACTTTGTAATATTTTTTTTTCGTCTTTTTTTTTTTCATTTAGTTGACATATACTCAAGTAATCTCTTAAAATGAGGATGATGCGTCACGAATGGTC